AAAGAGGAGATTGCACGAAAAAAAGTGCTATTCAAAGAAGAAATTCCTCCCCAGCGTTGGGGAAGGGATCTGGATGAAGAAAAAGATCAAAAAGACCCCATAGTGGTGGAAAGCATTTTAGCGTCCGATTTTTTTCAGTTTCAATGGACTCGTCCAGTACGATACATAAGCAATCAACACTTTTTTGGGGCTGTAAGAAAGGAAGCTTCACAATATTTTTTTGATACATGCCGAAGTGATGGAAAAAAAAGAATATCTTTTACAGATCCTCCTAGTTTTTCTAGTTTTAAGGAACTGACGAAAGGGATGATATCTTCGTCCACAGTAGAAAGACTCTCCTTTGATAAACTAGACAAAGATTGGCTTTATAAGAACAAACAAAGACAAAACAACTTAAATAACGAGTTTATAAAGAGAATTGAGGCTCTAGACACGGGATTTCTTTTTCTAGATATACTCGACAAAAGGACTCGGGTTTGTATTGAGAAAATGAACGAAACCTGCCTCTGCCTACCAAAAAGGTATGATCCTTTGTTGAATGGGCCCTCTCGTGGAAGAATCAAAAAGTTTAGAAAAGTAATCGAGGATCCCGAAGAAAAGGAGAAAAGCGAAGAAAAGGAGAAAAGCGAAGAAAAGGAGAAAAGCGAAGAAAAGGAGAAAAGCGAAGAAAAGGAGAAAAGCGAAGAAAAGGCACCGAAAAGCAAAGAACAGGAGAAAAGGGAAGAAAAGGCACGTCTACGCGAAGAAGCACGTCTACGCGAAGAAGCACGTCTACGCGAAGAAGCACGTCTACGCGACGAAAGGGCACTTCTTCAATTGGGTGAATTTCGTGAAAAAGTCTACAATGTAATTCAATCTCGTAAATCTCGTGGAAGAAAAAAGAATGAAATGCAATCTCGTGAAAAAGTCCAGAATGCAATGCAATCTCGTCGAAGAAAAAAAAATGAAATGCAATCTCGTGAAAAAGTCCAGAACGCAATGCAATCTCGTCGAAGAAAAAAAAATGGAACTACAAAATCTCGTGAAAGAATCGACGCTGAACCTACAAAATCTCGTGAAAGAATCGACGCTGAACCTACAGAATCTCGTGAAAGAATCGACGATGAACCTACAGAATCTCGTGAAAGAATCGACGATGAACCTACAGCTACAGAATCTCAACTTAAGCAAATCCTTGCTCTAAATCAAATTCATGAGACCCTTTTGCCAGGTTTCATTTTCGAGTCCCCAAAATATGAAGAGAGAATCTTCGCGATACTCAAAAGTAAAACACTAAAACTAAGAGCAGAAGGAAAATTATATTATAATCCTTTGGCAAAATTTTTTTCTAAGCCTTGGGAAAAAGGGGGGGGAAGCATTGATTGGAACCAGCGAAAACTAAAAAAGCTACAGCAACTAAGGACTTCTAAAGTGGGAGAAAGTGCGGGACGAGCGCACATCCGTCAACGCGTCCCTCGCTGGTCATACGTATTACTCCGCGAGGTCGTATACGACCTGGGCGAACCCTTTGTGACCAAGCGGGGAGATGATGAGTGCTTTGATATTATATCAGCACAATACAAATATGAAATTATTTTGAATCAGGATACTCAAAATTTACTTATCAAAAATCTTTCTAAAGATAGTAATAAGATTGATCCGGAGATTGCTAAAGAGATTAATGAGAAGGTTATGAAGGATTTGATCAAGAGTGGGGGAGACCCTTATAGTATTGACTTTGAGAAAAGCCTTGCTCATGTTCACGTTGGCAGCCTCACCACCAATATCGAGTGGAAAACCGAGAATAAGGACGTGTGGAGGACCTCCTTGAGAGCGGTGCGCGACCAATTTTGGCATCAGGATGACATCAAAGGTGTTGCGAGCGCCCTAAGGCGTAAAAACGGAGTTGTTGTAAGACAGATTGAAATGTTTCCGCATTCCCCTCTTTTTTTGGGCTTCTTAAAAAGTACACTGTCTAGTTCTTTTAGGGTAGTGAAACCCCTTGTTTTGAAAATGCAAAATTTGATGCATAGGTTTGGAATCAAAAAAGGGGACCTTTTCACTCTTAAGGGACCTAAGAAAGAACAGACAAAAACAAAAAGGAAGACAAAAAGGAAGACAAAAAGGAAGACAAAAAGGAAGATAGACGAAAAAAAAAGCAAAGCATTGAAAGAACGGAAAAAATTGAAAAGAATCAAAAAAGATAAAATCGAACTAGACCCCGAAGAAGAGCTGTTCCGGATGGATGGAATAGATGCATGGAATGAGCTTTATTATGGGCTAGGAGTAAGAGGTATCGTATTAATTTTTAACTCCTATTTGAGAAGATATATTGCATTGCCTTTAGCGATAATAGCTAAAAATATTGGTCGTATCTTATTTTTGCAGCAGCCCGAGTGGGCTGAGGATAGAAAGGACTGGGAAAACGAGACTCATCTTTTATGCAACGATGACGGTTTTGCTATAGGCGTCATATCCATCAGGAACTTTCCGGAGGAGTGGTGGGAATACGGTCTTCAGGTCAAAGTTTTATGGCCTTTAGAGTTGAAACCTTGGCACACAGCGGATGATAGACAAAGGATAACCAACGATTATGCTTTTATAAGGTCTATCTGGGGACTAGCTGACTATCCTTGGGGTGGTACCCGACCCAACCGTTCCTTTTCCATTTTTTGGGGGCCCATTTTTAAAGAACTAGGCAAAAAAAGTCAAAGATTCGCAGCAGAAAAATTGGAAGGGAGCGCCTTTCGACTTATAAGAAGCGTTTTCAACCCAAAAATAAAGCAAAATTTTGTTAGAGTTCTAGGAAACGCAAAAGAAAGCATAAAACGGCTTAACGAAAGCATAAAACGGCTTAAAGAAAGGGTTCTAGTTCTAAAAAGCACAATTTTGAAAATAATCAAAAAAAATACAAGATTGAAAGGGATAGGAGTAGATGAATCGAGTGAAACTCAAAAAGAAAAAGATTCTATAATCAGCAATGAGATAATTAATGAATCATTTAGTCAAATTCGATCTACAGCTTCTACAAATTCAGAAGAAAAAATACAAAATCTGATTAATAGAACAAGCACAATCAAAAATCAAATAGAAAGAATTACAAAAGAAAAAAAAAAAGTAACTCCAGGACTAAATAATAGTCCTAACAACAAAAAGCAAAATAATAATGTAGAATCACCAAAAAATATTTGGAAAATTGTAAAAAGAAGAAATGTTCGATTAATAAGTAAATGGAATTATTTTCAAAAAATTTTCATTGAAAAAATATACAAAATATACCTAGATATCTTTCTATGTATCATTAAGATTCCTAGAATCAATTTAACAAAAAAATTTTTTGAGAAAGACATTTCCAATACCGAAACAAATCAAAAAAGAATTACCTTTAGTTCGACTATAAAAAATATAAATAAGCGGAAGTCACAGATTGTTCCGAAATTTGCTTCCTTGCCAAATTTATCTTCCCTGTCACAAGCATATGTATTTTACAAATTATCACAAACCCTAGTTAGTGATAAGTTAAGATCTGTTCTTCAATATCGCGGAACGTCTTTTTTTCTTAAGACTGCAATAAAGGATTCTTTTGAAAGACAGGGAATATTTCATTCCGAATTAAAGCATAAGAAACTTCGAAATTTTGGAACGAATCCATGGAAAAACTGGTTAAGAGGTCAGTCTCAATACAATTTATCTAAGGTTCATTGGGAGCGAGTAGGCGCACAAGCCTGGCGAAATAAAGTCAACCGACGCCATACGCCTCAAAATAACGATTTAAATAAAGGAGATTCATATGAAAAAGACCCATTACTTCATTCCAAAAAACAAGATGATTCTGAAGTATATTCATTAGTAAGAAATCAAAAAACTAAGTTTAAGAAAAACTATAAATATGATCTTTTAGCATATAAATACATTTCTTCTGAAACTAAGAAGGACTCCTCTATTTCTAAATTGCCATTACAAGTAAATAAGAGCCAAGAGATCGACTTATTTGATATACCAGAGGAGATTGTTTTCAAGACTTATTTCAAGGATTATATACTAGACAAGAAGTTTCTAGACAAGCTTTATCGAGACAGTACTTATCTACACAAGTATCTAGACAATACTTATGTAGACAAGGATTATCACAAGGATTATCAGGATTATCTAGACAAGAGTTTTCTAGACAAGGTTTATTTCTTCAAGGATTCTCTAGACCAGCTTTATCTAGAAACGGAGTATTACAAGGATTATCTAGACAAGGTTTATCTAGACAAGAATTCTCTAGACAATTATCTAGACAAGGTTTATATGTCTCTGAAAAAAATGCGAAAGAAAAAACCTGAAAGAAAATATATGGACTTTGATTGGAAGTTTTTAGAAAAATATCTAGTCAATTTGGAGGCCGGGAAAAAGATCGACCCTAACCATAATACAAATACTAAGATTGAGACTAAGAATTCTGAAATAATTGAGACTAAGAATTCTGAAATAATTGAGAATGAGAATTCTGAAATAATTGAGAATGAGAATTCTGAAATAATTGAGAATGAGAATTCTGAAATAATTGAGAATGAGAATAGAGGTCTTATTTATGATATCGTTCCAAAAATGCTCTTGGATCCAGAAATCGAAAAGGATCCAGAACTCAAAGAAGATCCAGAACTCAAAGAAGACAAAAAAAGCTTTTTTAATTGGATGGGAATGAATGAAGAAATCTTAAAGGCACCCAGAGCGAATTCGAATGAGGAAGATTCGAATCAGGAAGATTGGTTCTTCCCAGAATTTATGCTACGTAAGAGGACATATCAAATGAACCCGTGGCTTAGACCTATGAAGTTACTTCTTTTAAATTTCAAAGGAAAAGAAGAAGAAGAAGAAGAAGAAGAAGAAGAAGAAGAAGAAGAAGTTAGTCAAGGAAAAGAAGAAGTTAGTCAAGGAAAAGAAGAAGTTAGTCAAGGAAAAGAAAATGTTAGTCAAAGAAAAGAAAATGTTAGTCAAGGAAAAGCAACTAAAGGAAAAGAAACTAAAGGAAAAGC